AGGAGTTTTGATAGATACGGTTTGCCAAAAACACTGAAATCATAACAAAAAAATGCATTGTGTAAAAATCCATAGTTTCTTTTTTTATTCCAGTAAGAATAAGGCTGTCAAGGAAATAAAAAAGGAAGAAAGAATAATAAGAAATGACACTTTTATTTTATATAATAAGAATTAAAATATTCCTTCGTCTTTTTGTTGTTGCTTTAATAGCAAACCCTTTTTTGTTTTCAAATCAGATAAATTGTTTTACCTAGGATTCGTTGGAACAAAAAAGGCCCGGCTAGGTAGTGACCAGGCCAGGCCACGGGAATAAAAAGGGGCCTTTCGAACAAAATCAAAGCAAAAAAAAAGGTCCTCTTTTTTTTTTCTTTCTATTTTTTTCTTTCTATTGAATCCTTCGAGCCCTTACTTGATTTAAATGGAATTGCTAATAAAAGTTGTAGATATATAATATAGATAAAGACAGAGAAAGAAATATTTTTTCAATCCTTGTTTCATGTGTAATGTAACATAATAATTATCTTTTTCAATTGGGAGAGATGGCTGAGTGGACTAAAGCGGCGGATTGCTAATCCGTTGTACGAGTTATTCGTACCGAGGGTTCGAATCCCTCTCTTTCCGTTTTTGTTGATGACTTGATATTTGATTTCTCTTTCAAATTTCGCCAATCCTTTTATTTTTTCTTAGTTAAACGTGTCGAATAGATAAAAACCCTAAGAAATTTGAAAAATAAAGCAAGGAAACCGAAAAACCTCCTTTTATTCTTCACGTCCAGGATTACGCCCCGGATCATTAGATAGGAATCCAAAGATAAAGAGAGAAACAAAGAATATCACTACTGTGTAAACGAAAAGTTTGAGAGTAAGCATTACACAATCTCCAAGATCTTTTTTTTGGAAAAAAAACGAGAAAAGAGAATAGATCCTCCATTTTTATTTTATACAAAATATTTTGACACCAAGAAATGAAGTGCTTTCTAGAAACAGAAAAGAATTTCAGAAATTCAAATTCAGTTATACTAAGAGTCTTTCATTACCAAAAATTTCTTTCATACCCCCAAATTATATATTATATATTGTGGGGGACCCTAACCTAACCCCAATATTCTTTCACTGGAAAAAGGTCAGAATGGGGGATATGGGGTGAGCCAGATTTGGATTTATCGCGGCTATCCAAGACTTTCAATGTTTGAATCGAAGGTTCGTACTGTAAGGCTTATTTGATTTTATTAATTGTTAGAATTTTTTTCTCGAATAAATCATGAATTTTCTAGGATGGTATTAAAAATCTCATCGAAAACTTACAGCAGCTTGCCAAACAAAGGCTAAGAGAAAAAAGAACAAAGGTATGACTGGCATAAGATCTACGATTGGATTCAAAAAAGCATAGGCCTCGGGCAATTTGGCGAAGAAAAGACTACTCGAATAAAGGGCAGAATTAAGACAGATACAGATCAAACTAAAGATATTAAGCATAACAGACATTTTGTTCTTGGAGATAATTGCATTTTGATTGAGTTATTGATATAAGGAAAAATGAAGTTAAAGTACGGTAGACAAAAAATCCTTCTTTTTCTTTGAACGCACCCAATCAAAAATCCCCCAATTCTCAAAGGAGAATAGAAGAAATCATACTTTCATAGAATATCTTAATTGAATTATATGTAATGATCAATGAATTCAATTAAATTCTATATCTACACGTGTTAAAATCCTAGCAAGAATCTAATCTATTTTATAAAGATTTTCTATAGATATTTGGACTGGAATTGACCAAAACCCAATACTAACATTATTCTTTATTATTGTCGAATAGAAATCTAAATGGGGCGTGGCCAAGTGGTAAGGCAACGGGTTTTGGTCCCGCTATTCGGAGGTTCGAATCCTTCCGTCCCAGGACATATCCATTCTATCAGAGTAAGGGTTGCTTTTGTAAATAACGTTCTGCTTAAAGGCCTAATATTGGATAGAATGTGATTCTTGTTTCTTTTCTGATTTTGAATGATTCTTCTCTGAATCATATCTTTTTTTCACAAACTGAACTAACTGAATCGAGTTCAAATGATATGCAGATATAACTGAATATATTTGTTTGTGATCCAGGTACGATGGGAACATAGGTCACACTTTCAAATAAACTAAAGTAGGGCGGGCTTTTCATCATATGTTCATTCCCTTCATATTGAAGGAAGTTAGTTACTTAGAAAAACCTGAAAAACCTTACGTCTCATATCTATTTGAATTTTCAACGACCCGTTTTGAATCGCAATAAGAAAGAATCTACCTTCCCTATCTCTTATTCCCTATCCATTAAACTTAAACTTAAATGAGGCAGCCCCATTATTAGGTTAGGACCTCTGAATTCTAAACAAGAGACAGGAGGGGGTTATTACATTCAATCAATGGGATTAAGTCTCTTAAGACTTGGGTTAGGGTAAAATAAAAATTAGGAGCAAGGGCTTAATCTGGACTTGTTTGTCTTTGTCCCTAGATAGTTCCTTTTCCGTAAAAAGGATCTTTTTGATTTCTGATTCAGCATTCCCAGAGAATTGGGGGGGTAGATAGGTCTTAATCAGCAACGGGAGATATTTATTTAAATATCTGTGTCTGTCCGAATCTCATTAACAACGAATAAAGTTACATATGTAACCGATGTTTTTTTGACCTTTTTAGGTATTTCGTGTTTGGCTCTAATGAATAATTGTAAATCTATGTAACGATTGAGATGGGGTAATTCATACATTTTAGTCACTTTATGCCAAGATTGCAGAAAGATTACTTAATTCCAGGTTAAACAAAAAAATACATATAAAATGAGGAAATGCTTAGTTTAACTTAATATGTAATATATATGTATTGTTATTATTCGATTTCGTTCTATTTCAGTGACAACGTTCAGTGACAACAGCCTTTCCATTTTTGTTAAAAAGAAATGTAATCCCTTAAATATTGAAATATTTAATATAGAATATCCATAACATAGAATATCCATAACAGTGACAGTTGTTCAGTCTATCTGATAGATACGAAAAACCCCTACTCGTTCATCTGATTAATAAAATAAGAATCGAAAGAATAAGGACCTAAATCTTCTCTTATATCAGTCTTTTTTATCCATCTCACGAAAAAAATTGGGTTTCTTGTTCAATCTAGTTATCGGCTTTAAATCTTTGATGATTCAATTCGAAAAGAAAGATATATTTCTCTTTTTTTTTATGATGATCAAATGTAGTCTTTACTGTAAAACTTTATTCCAATAATGATGTCGAAATAGGAAACTTTTTCGATTATAAAAATTTTGAATGATTCCTTATGAGTTGAATCTTTGGTATTCAAAGAAGTCGCAGATGGGTCAATCTCTTCTATTGAGTCACTTGAAGATGCAGAGTTAAAAAGAATTCATTTATTCGTGTTATTTATGTTAGTTATGTTATTTCTATATTACTGTTAGTTTGTTTTTTTTTTATAAAAAAAGTTGCATTCATACAATAAAAGGTGGGGTCTTGCTAAGATTTCTTCAGAAAAATCTTTACCATCTATGTTCTATGTATAGAAGAAAAAGGGTATAGATTAATATGTCTATGTACCGACTGAACCAATGACTATTCATGATTCCATAATTGAATCAATTCCATACTGGCTCCAAATTAGAGGAATGTTATGGTAAAACTTCGTTTGAAACGATGTGGTAGAAAGCAACGTGCGACTTGAAGGACACGATCCGGTGTGGATTCTTATTCTTACATCCGCCATTTTATATAGGAATGAAGGTGCTCTTGGCCCGACATCGTTTGTTCTGTTCCACTATAACCCCTCTTTTTGTTGGGTTGTAATGTAAATAGTACATGATGGAGCTCGAGTAGTAAAGTATTGATTCAGCTTTCAGGGGCAAGGATCTAGGGTTAATGCCAATCAATAAATTGGAACAACTTCGTAAGTATATCATCAATATAGAAATCGAAAGGATCCGATTCGGGCAAGTTTTCAATTCAAAAGGAAATTTTGTTGGAATTGATAAAACTCTTTCGATTCAAAGTGTATCACGGGGAATCGACCATTCGTACGATTCTTTGATAGAAAGAAATCACAAAAGGGGTATGTTGCTGCCATTTTGTTGGAAGGATTAAGAAGCACCGAAGTAATGTCTAAACCCAATGATTTAAAACAAAGAAAAAGGATCCCAGAACAAGGAAACGCCGTTTCCATTGTCTCAATAACTGGATCAGAATAAAGAATCCAAATCCAAATCCAAATGGATGATTGTATTTTAAACGAGACAAACAAAAGGGGGGTTAAAGACCATTCAATAAATGAAATAAATTGCTTAAAGATTTTATTTTCTTTTGAACTATTTGAGAATTATCCAACTTGAGTTATGAGTACAAATGATTTTTTCTTTTTTTTAGGAAGAACGAAGAAAAAAATGAGTGAAATCCTAGTCTAATTGATTTTATCAACCCTTTTGCCATTCATTAGAATTCTATACATAGACAAAACCTCGAATCATTTTTTCTCGAGCCGTACGAGGAGAAAACTTCCTATACGTTTCTAGGGGGGGTCTTCTTCATTTACTTACATCTATCCCAATGAGCCGTCTATCGAATCGTTGCAATTGATGTTCGATCCCGAAGAGAAGGAAGAGATCTTCGGAAAGTGGGTTTTTATGATCCGATAAAGAATCAAAGTTATTTAAATGTTCCCGCTATTCTATATTTCCTTGAAAAAGGCGCTCAGCCTACAGGAACTGTTCGGGATATTTTAAAGAAGGCGGAGGTTTTTAAGTAACTTTGCCCCAATCAAACGAAATTAAATTAAGGAAATAAAAAAAGGGGGCAGTGATTCATATAAAATTTTGTATAACTTTTCTATACTTTGTTTTTTATTTCCCCCCCTTTTTGCGCTCTATTCGTATCTATTTATCATTGCTTCTATAGAATCTAATATTTTATAACAACAAAACCCCAGTTGGTTGATCCTAGAAATGTAAAATTCTGGCATTTC